GGGATGTCCTAATATATTACAAAATTTTGCTTTAGCCAATGATCTAATTAGAGGAATAATCGGAATTATTGTATCAAGCTTTTTCATAAGATTTTCCATTATAAATGACTTTTCCAACATTTGACTCCGTACCACTGAAGGATTTATCCGCACATTTGAAAAATAGCCCAAAAAGTCAAATGAATGCTCGGATAATTGGTTTATATGGATCTTTCCTGGTTGAGACCAAACAAAAAAATGACATTGCCATAAATGGATAAGATAGTATTTCCATTTTTTCATCAAAAAGGGCGTATTCTTTGAAGCCAGAATGGATTTTCCTTGATATCTAACATAATGAATGAAAGGGTCCTTGAAGAACCATAGGGTGGACGGAAAATCCTTATCAAATACTTCTACAAAATGTTCTATTTTTGCATAGAAATAGATTCGCTCAAAAAGGACTCCAGAAGATGTTAATCGTAAATAAGAAGATTTGTTACGGAGAAAAAGAAAGATGGATTCGTATTCACATACATAAAAATTATATAGGAACAGGAAAAATCTTGGATTACTTTTTGAAAAAGTAGAAATCCTTTTTTTTGGAGTAATAAGACTATTCCAATTACAATACTCATAAAGAAAGAGCCTTAATAAATGAAAGGAGGAGGCATCTTTCACCCAGTATCGAAGGCTTTGAATCAAGATTTCCAGATGGATAGGGTAGGGTATTTGTACATCTGACACATAATTTAAATATGGAAATTTTTCCTCAAAAAAAGGAAATATTGAATGAATTGATCGTAAATTATAGGATTTTATGATTTCTGCCTTCTCTAAGGAAGAGATTAATTGTAGGGAAAATGGAATTTCCACACTGACGGCAAGCCCCTCTGATATTATTTGAGAATACAAATTCTTGTTGTACCCCCAAAATGGATTTTTGTTAGAATCATTAGCAGAAATAATCAAATGATTCTGTTGATACATTCGAGTAATTAAACGTTTTACAATTAGTAAACTAGATTTATTGTCATAACCTCGATTTTGCACCAAAATGGAACTATTTAAACCATGATCGTAAGCAAGTGCATAAATATACTCCCGAAAAATAAGTGGGTATAGGAAGTCATGTTGACGAGATCTATCTAGTTCTAAATATACTTGAAATTCCTCCATTTTTTAAATTCGATTTGGGCCAAGGATCGAAGATTTATTGGGTTATCAAATAATACATAGTGCGATACAGTCAAAACAGGGTATTCTATTCTAATAAAAAAGAAATAGATACCTAGAAAACAAGTAAGACTCATCAACGGACTCTCTCTACTCGCTTTTCCCATCTAATTGTTTTATGTTCGTTCTAGGATAACAAGATAGTTAGAAATCCTTTATTTTCTCAACCCAATCGCTCTTTTGATTTTGGAAAAAAAAAACCTTTATCAATATACTCTTTCTTCTACACATTTATCGCCACTCCATAATATAATGGAGAATAGCTAATAGTTAGGATTCATAACAAAAATAAATAATCCATTCGTGGTAAATTTCCCACATCAAGTACTAATATTTTGATTTTTAACGTATAATTAGATGGGGTAATCATTCAAATTCAAAACGCAAGCTCGTTCCTTTTTGTTTCCCTATAATTGGAGCCACCAAACTCTATCCATTTATTAATTCAACCCAACTGTGAATTTTTTTTTGTTGCGAGCCAAGAATTCAAACACGGATTTTGGCCCGATCCAATAACAATGAAATATTCTTAGAATTCTCCATTGATACGACATGCTGCTTTTTCCATTCATTCCTTTCTGGATCAGTCGTGGTCTTACAAACTCTACCGATGGTATGGACGAATCCATTGCTTCATAGAAATGTGTAAAAATTTGAGTCGCACTTAAAAGCCGAGTACTCTACCATTGAGTTAGCAACCCTAAAAAAATAAACTACAAAAATAAACTAATAAGATGTGTAGATACAACCGCAATCAAAATAAATAAAAAGATTGAATTGGATAATAAAAAAAAATATTCCATTAAAATGAAAATAGAAAATCCAGAAAAAAGATTTTAAATGTCGAAGTCGAATCGATTCTGAACATAAAAATGTTCAGATCAGATTAAAATACAAAAGATTTTCTCAGATAACAGATAAAAAAAGAAAATAACAATTTATAGACCGCCTCTTTGTCTCCTATGTTATACATTATTTTCATTTTATTTATTTAATTTATTTAAAATTTTTTATATTCGAATTTCTAAATTTTGATTTTTATTATTATTATATTAAAGAAATAATTATAAAGAAAAGAATCTCTTTAATTAAAAAAAAAAAAGTATTTCTTTAATTTTTTTTTAATTAAAAAAAAGAACTTCTTTTCTTCTTTCTATCACAGAAAATCCAACCAACCCATCTATTTGATGAAGTAAAAAAAATCCTATGGAACGGGAATAAATGGATCCATTTATTCACGATCGGATTATATTTGTTTGATACACTGTTGTCAATATGAATGTTGAAAAAAGAATACAATGGAGAAAATAAACGAATTAAAAACTTAAATATTAAATTGAATAAATACCAATTGAAATCCAATTGAATTTAATTCATTAATAATAAAAAATAATAAAATAATAAATACTAAGAAAAAAATAGAAATATATATTATAATTATATATAAATATATAATTTATATATAAATATATAATTAATAAAGTTCTTAATACTTAATATTCAATTTAAAATATTTAAATAATTTAAATAAAAGTAAAGTAAATAAAAAAACCAAGCAATTTTGTTGTATTAACACTACATAAATAATCGACATATATACAAAAAAGGCGTATACAAAAATTAAAGAAAAAGGTAGAGATCGGGTTTGTTCAATCAATAATAATTCAAAAATAGAATAATTCAATCAATATAAATAGAATAAGAAAGCTTAACCTAACCCCCCTTCTTTTTAAATTTCTTCAGAGAATTCTAACAAAAACCAGCTCCTTGAGGATAATGTATTTATAGACCCAATTACTTCACTTCATTTATTACTTAATTTAATTTATTTTTATTCATTTGTCCATTTTGATATTATCAATAAAAATGGATTTTTGTAGTTATAAAAAACAGCATTCTATGGCAGCAATAAGAAATCCAAAATTAGGTATGAAAAAATTAGGTATGAATAGAACAAGAGAGCGGGGGGTGGGGGGATAAGAGAGAAAAGGATTATATAAATCTATAGAAAAGTCATCCACCCCCTCTTTTTCTTTTTTTTTTTTTTATTTATTTATTTTGAAATTGAATTTCGTTTGTTGATTAGGATTAAGTTCCATAAAAACACCCGCCTTTTTTGAAATATCCTGAACAGTTCCTGTAGGTTGAGCGCCTTTTTCAAGGAAATATAGAATAACAGGAATATTTAAATAGGTTTGATTCTTTATCGGATCATAAAAACCCACTCTCCGAAGATCTCTCCCCTCTCTTCGGGATCGAACATCAATTGCAACGATTCGATAAACGGCTCATTGGGATAGATATAGATAAACAATACACCCCCCCTAGAAACGTATAAGAAGTTTTCTCCTCGTACGGCTCGAGAAAATTAAAAATTCTGTCTATGTATAGAATTATGATGTCAAATAGATTCATAAAATCATCAAATCAATTAGACTATGACTTAAATTAAATACTTTTTTCTTATTCTTTCCCGCAAAAAAATCACTCGTATTCGCAACCTCATAACTCAAGTTGGATAACTCTCAAATAACTCAAAGGAAAACAAAACCTTTAGTTAGGTATTTTATTTCATTTATTGAGCGGTCTCTACCCCCTTTCTTGTCTGTCTCCTTTAGAATCTATTTTTCGTCTTCAGTCAGTCTAATATAGTTGTTGAGACAATTGAAAACGGTATTTACTTGTTCCACGATCCGTTAGCTTTTCCTTGAATCATTGGGTTTAGACATTATTTCGAGGATCTTTAATCATTTCAAAAATGGCAGCAACATACCCATTTTTTTTATTTCTTTCCATCAAAGAATCGTACAAATAGATGGTTGATTCCCCCAGATCCACTTTTGATCGAAATAGTTTTACCAATTCCAACAAATTTTACTTTTTTTTTTAACTTGCTCGAATTGGATCCTTTCGATTTCTATAGCGAAAATATACTTACGAAGTTGTTCTAACTTATTAATTTTCACTAACCCTAGAAACTTGCCCCTGAGAAATGAATCAACTCGAGCTCCATCATGTACTACTTCCATCATCAAACCCTCTCTGCTCCCCCAAAAAAGAAATTCGAGTGGAATAGAACAAACGATGTCGAAAAAGAGCACCTTCATTTCTATATAATAGAAAAATGGTGGATGTAAGAATCCACGGCTAATGTAATCATGTCTTTCAAGTCGCACGTTGCTTTTTACCACATCGTTTCAAACGAAGTTTTACCATAACATTCCTCTAGTTTGGAGCCGGCATGTAATTGATTCAATTCTGAAATCATGAATAGTCATTGATTCAATGGATCCATAATAATCCATATTTTTTCCTTCTATATGAATGGAAAATCTCTAAAGTAAAAGAAAAGTAAAGAAGTATAAAAAAATAAATGAAAATTAACTCGATATTATATTGTAGGAATATAATTTCTATTCTATTTTTATTTATTTTTTAGAAAAATAGAGATTCAAAAAAATCAAAATAGCAAAAAATATTAGAATTCCAAATTTTAATAGAAGATTTTGATTTATGATCAAATTGAAATTTAGAAATTTAGAATTTATAAATAGATTATTTATAAATAGATTAATAATTAATAAATTTATAAAATATTCTAAAAAATAAATAGAAATAGATTATTAATTAATATTCAAATTCAATTAAAATATATAAATAATAGAAAAAATCTTATTTTTTTATATTTTATATTTTATTAGTTTTTATTAAACTTAAAATTAAAATAATAATATACATTTTGAATATACAATAAGACGAATAAAAAAAAATAAGTTCTTTTTGAATCTACATTTTCAAAGTGACTCGATTTAGAGACGAATGATTAAAAAAAAAAGAAGAATCACATTCTACCCAATATTATATACTCTTAAACAAAATATTATATACTCTTAAACAAATAAACAAAAGGTTTCTCAAAACAAAAAAGGACAATTTTTATTTTGATTATGATATATAATTTGTATTCAAATATGATATATATCATGAATGGATATGCTCTGGGACGGAAGGATTCGAACCTCCGAATAGCGGGACCAAAACCCGTTGCCTTACCGCTTGGCCACGCCCCATTTCTATTTCTATTCGACACTACTAAACACTATTATTGATATTGGTTGTTCGTCAATTCCAGTCCAAATATCTAAATATCTCTAAATATCTATAGAATAAATTGTTGCTAGAATTTTGATATGTCTAGATATAGAATGAAACTGAAATTATTGATCATTACATATAATTCAATTAAGATATTGCATGAAAGTCTGATTTCTTCTATTTTTTATTTCTTTTTATTTCAGAAGGGAAAGATTTGGAATTGGATAAGTTCAAATCAAAGAAGGATTTTTGGGGTCTACTTTTTCTTATTTGATTCATCATTTTATTCGTAATTAATTCGATTTTTATTATTATTTTGATTTTCCATTTTTGTGATTTCTTTTTTTATTTCTTATTGATATTATTAATTAATATTTTTTTTAATATTAATTTAATTAATATATTAATTAAATATAAATTATATTAATTAAATATAAATATTAATAGTATAAATATAAATCATAAATGAAATAAAAAAAACGAAATGAAATGGATTTTTTAGTATTAGAAAATTCAGAATATACTATATTATTTATTATTAATTAATAATATTAACTTAATTTTAATATAATATTAACTTAATTTTAATTTTTATTAATTTAATTCACAAAAAGAAAAAAATACAATTATCTTAAAGAACAAAATGTTTGTTATGCTTAATATCTTTAGTTTGGTCTGTATTTGTATTAACTCTGCTCTTTATTCAAGTAGTTTTTTCTTCGCGAAATTACCTGAAGCCTATGCTTTTTTGAATCCAATTGTAGATATTATGCCAGTAATACCTGTACTCTTTTTTCTCTTAGCTTTTGTTTGGCAAGCTGCTGTAAGTTTTCGATGAGATCTTTAATTTGAATACTGTCCTAGAAGAATTCAAAATTTATTCGAAAAAAAGATTCGAACATTTTAACAATTTTAATTTCTAAGATCAGATAAGTTTTACAGTGTGAATCCTCATGTGTAGTATAGGAGAATCTATTCTCTTTCTTTTTTTTTAATGATCTTGGAGATTGTGTAATGCTTACTCTAAAACTTTTTGTTTACACGGTAGTAATATTCTTTGTTTCTCTTTTCATCTTCGGATTCCTATCTAACGATCCAGGACGTAATCCCGGACGTGAAGAATAAAAAATCATATTTTTGATTCTTTTGTTTTCTGTGTTTTCCTTGCTTGTGCTTGATTTTAAAATATTCTTATTATCTATTTTACATCTTTCAATTTTAACTATTCTTCTTCTTCTAAAATGAAAAAGAAATAAAAAAAAGAATATAAATAACAAAAGAATATAAATAGAATAATATAAATAATAAATATCGTTAATAAAAAAATTCAAACAAACAAAAGAGACTCTGTTCTATAAATTCAAAAGGTAAATAAAATATCAAATCATTGATGGAAACGGAAAGAGAGGGATTCGAACCCTCGGTACGAAAAATTCGTACAACGGATTAGCAATCCGACGCTTTAGTCCACTCAGCCATCTCTCCCCAATTGAAAAGGGCCCTTTCTTTTTTTTTTTTTTTTCTTTTTTTTATATTTAATTTCATATTTCTATCTTATCTCTATATTAATATTTCTATAATTATAATATTCTATATAATTCTAATTAGAATAAGAATTTATAATTTATTAATAATTTATATAATATTTAATATTATATATTATTTTAATTTTACTATATTAATCGTATTATTTATTAATTTCAATTTCAAATTGAATAGTTTTTCTAATTTATATTAATATAAATATAATTATTAATATAAATATAATTAATAAAATCGAATTCTAATTAAAAATCTAATTAGAATTAATATAATTAATTAGAATAATTAATAATAAAGAATATATAAATATATGTTTAATTAAAAAATTTAAAAGATTATTAAAATCAAATTATTTATTATAATAATTAATTATTTATAGAATATTTATTATTTATAAAGAAAAAGAATAAAAAAACTTGTTTTTCAGCCCGGCCAGGTTAGTACCTAGCCGGGCCTTTTTTGTTCCCATGAATTCTGGAGAAAAATGATTTATTTGATCTGAAAAAAAAATACTTGTTATTGAAACAAGATCAAACATAAGAATGTCATTTCTTATTACTCTTTCTTTTTTTCCGGTAAAGTATCTAAAAGAAAAAAAAAGAATGGAACTAAGGATTCTTGCACAATTCATTTTTATGTTATGGCTTA